TATTTTTCTTTCTTTCTATATTTCTATATATAATATAGATTATTATAGATATTCTTATATATCTATTTTGTTATTATTATTGTTAATAGTCTTTATTCTTTTTTTTTTTTCAATTGTAAATTTGGAATCTAATTAAGAACAATACGGATTCTAATTCGGTATCAAGTCTCATGTTAATTGTGAAATATCCCCTCCCCTTTTTTTGTTACAAAACTTCCTTAAAAAAGTTGCGATTGGACTAAGATAGAGGGAGGGAAGAAGGCGAGTCGGTATACTAATTCCGGATCCCCCAATCAGTCCGTCCCGGGGGCAATTGCCACAAGAAAACTAAAGTAGGTAGTTGTAGGGTGAAATCCTGCTAGAATTCAAAAAAAGCAAGCAGCAAGTCTAAGACAATAAAGAAGATAAATACGTATTTTGATTTTTTATGGGATCCTAAACAAAAGGATTTGCAAATAAAAGTGCTAATGCTACAACCAGTCCATAAATTGTTAAAGCTTCCATAAAAGCCAGACTAAGCAATAAAGTACCTCGTATTTTTCCCTCCGCCTCGGGCTGTCTCGCGATACCTTCTACAGCTTGGCCTGCAGCAGTACCTTGACCAATCCCAGGTCCAATAGAAGCAAGTCCAACAGCTAACCCAGCAGCAATAACAGAAGCGGCAGAAATCAATGGATTCATGAGAAGTTCCTCGGAAAAGAAAAATAAATGGTTAATGATACAATCAACCAATAAATTATGACTTAATTATTTATTGCAACGCAACTAAGAGCTCTGAATTGAAGTAATAATCTTATTGAATCATCAGAATCACTTCACTATCTATTTTCAAAATTTTTGTGAATTCATACAACTTTATTTCCATTTCTTTCTTTGCTCCGAACCTTTCTTCAAATTCGAGCTCTTCGTTCTTTTTCTTCTTAATTGAATTTCTTTATTCAATTCAAAGTTACAAACGAAAAGGAAGGACTCTTATTGAAATCCCTATCTAAATACTGAGTAGTCGTGGAGCGATTAGATATATCTTTTCGCTCATATAGGCCTAGCCTACTATATACATATACACGTTTTTCTTCGATAAAGTAAACTAATTATTCGTATCGTATCTTGGATTTCATCAGATTCTGATTTTTTTTTTAGAAACATCTAGAAAAGAAAGTTGTTTTCTAACCATTATATAGATTCCATAGATCCAGTTGGATCTCACTCTGTTAAACAAACCTTTCTTTTATGAATCTCATTTTTTGTAAACTCTTTTTTTCTTCCTTTTCTTTTTATTTCGTGTAATCCCACATAGATACAATCAATCTAAAGGGGCGAATTCATTAGTTGAATCATTGCATAGAAAGAAAAACCTTTGATTGGTCTAAGTTCATGTAATTTATTCTTTATTATTCTTTTGGGCAATCGTTGAATTGAATAAAGTCGACTGAAATGAGAATCACTGCATGGAACCCCCTTCTTTTTTTTTAGTTTTAGCGTTGTAAAAAAATAAAGAATTCTCATTCAGATTATGACTCCTAAGATTGGAATTGAATGAACAAAAGAATCAAGACAATATCAAGAGAATATTTGTTGGAAGGAGATAGAAACAGGGCAAACACATTTTAGGAAAAAGATTTCTTCGATCTCTCCCCCCCCCTTTTTTGACTTTGATAATCCGCCAATATCGTAATCCTTTTGATTCTTCCTCTAGATCGTATAGACCCCGTTTTTTGTCTATTTATGTGTGTATTTATATCCATAGAAGTAAATTATCTTGAGAACGGCATGGATTGCCTTGCACTAAGTTAAAAAATAAAGACGATTTAGAAACTTAGTCAATGGTGCCCCTCCATGGATTCGCCTATATAAGCCGCAGCTAACGTTGCAAAAATAAGAGCTTGAATACCGCTTGTAAATAATCCAAGGAGCATAACAGGTATAGGAACCACTGAAGGTACTAAAGAAACAAGAACAACAACTACCAATTCGTCCGCTAATATATTTCCGAAAAGTCGAAAACTAAGCGATAAAGGTTTTGTGAAATCTTCTAAAATATTAATGGGTAAAAGAATTGGAGTTGGTTGAATGTATTTAACGAAATAACTTAATCCTTTTTTGCTAAGGCCCGCATAAAAATATGCAATTGACGTAAGTAAAGCTAAAGCAACGGTAGTATTTATATCATTTGTGGGTGCGGCTAACTCTCCATGAGGTAACTTTATGATTTTCCAAGGTAAAAGCGCCCCTGACCAATTAGAAACAAAAATAAATAGAAACATAGTTCCAATAAAAGGAACCCATGGACCATATTCCTCTCCAATTTGAGTTTTGCTCACATCTCGAATAAATTCAAGGACATATTCGAAGAAATTCTGACCGTCACTAGGGATGGTTTGTGGATTCCGAACAGCTACAATGGCGGAACCTAATAAGATAGCAATTACAACCCAAGAAGTAATAAGTACTTGGGCATGAACTTGGAAACCCCCGAGTTTCAAATAAAAATGCTGGCCTACTTCTACGCCAGATATATCATATAAGCCTTTTAATGTGTTGATGGAAGATGATAAAACATTCATATTGTCCTCTGAAAACTTTACAAGAAATGATTTTGATTCAACCCCTTTTTTCCTTTAGGCTTGCCCACTCGAATTGTATATTTTGGATACAAACGAGTCACATAATCTCCCTAAATTCTTTTTATTTCTTTTGCACGATTCAGGAATCGTAAAGGATTCCATCAATTTATCAGTCTATAGTCTATGGAATTTTCTTTTGATCTTATATGTTATTATTAATTAAGGATTTTGTATATAGCTAGAACGACCTTCACAAATTGCAAATACTAATTTGTTAAGAATGAATCGGAATGAAACTGTATTATCATCATTTGCAGGAATCAAAAGATCTGCGAGATCTGGGTCACAATTTGTATCAACTAAACAAATTGTCGGAATTCCCATAGTGATACATTCGCGAAGAGCCGTATAGTCTTTTTGCTGATCAAGGATTATTACAATATCTGGTAACCTCGTCATATATTTGATCCCGCCCAGATATTTTTCCAAGCGAGACAACTGCTTGTTTAATCGAGACACATCTCTTTTCGGAAGGCGGGCGAGTTTCCCTGTCTTTTGGTACATTGTTAAGTCCCTGAACTTTTGAAGTCTCGTTTGTGTAGTGGACCAATTCGTTAAAATACCGGCGCGCCACTTTTTATTAACATAATGACACCGAGCCCTTATTGCAGCCCGCGCTACCAAATCCGCTCTTCTTTTTTTAGTACAAACAATTAAGAATTCATTTCTACTACTTGCTGCATGAAAAAGTAAATTACAAGCTTCTGATAAAAAACGAGCAGTTCGAGTAAGATCTGTAATATGATTACCTTTAAGATTTCCAGAGATATAAGGTGCCATTTTCGGATTCCATTTTTTAATAGCATGACCAAAATGAACTCCTGCTTTCAGCATCTCTTCCAAATTAATATTCCAATATCTTCTTTTCATTTCTGCGTACACTTCCTCGCTTTTTTTTTTCAATGAAAAAAACGGGATACCTTAAAACGGGATACCCTAAAATAAATAACTGTTCCGACGGAACCTTATCTTTTCCTCTTTTCTCGAAGATTGGGTGTTGATACATGACCCAAGCGATTTATTCCTTTCTATCCTTTCTATTCTTTATTATCTTTTTTTATTTATTTCCTTATTATTATAATAATTTAAAATAATAATATAAAAAATTATTAAATTATTATAATAATATAAAAAATAATATAAAAAATCACATTACCAAATCGGGTGTAAATGGAACAAATCAAAGAACCACCCATAGTTATATAGTTAAAAGTATGAATCCACTCTTAGGAATCATTAAATCCTATAAATTCTTGTTCTGATGTATCATATCCTTTTTTTGAAATGCAACTCTCTGTGGTGGAACAAAATTTCTCCCATTCCCCCCTCGAATAAATTCTTGTTTTTGGTTTTTAATCTTAAAGGAATGCCCGTATGTTGCCTTGAGCGGTGCACTAATCCTTTCAATCCAGTACCAATAGGTATCATACTGCCTAGAACAACGTTTTCTTTCAGGCCTTTCAACCAATCGATACGTCCGCGGAGAGCTGCTTTTGATAAAACACGAGCAGTTTCTTGAAAACTTGCCTCGGAGATGAAACTTTGAGTATTCAGAGATGCTCTCGTCATTCCCAAGAGCATAGCTCGGTAACAGATCACTTCTTCCAAAGCCCGCCCCGTGCGTTCCGCTCGCAACAACCCAATCAGTTCTCCGGGTGAAAAAACATTAGACATTCCATCTTCCGAAACGGACACTCTGGATGTTATTTGACGTACAATAATTTCTATATGCCTATTATGGATCTGCACCCCTTGGGATCGATAAATTTTTTGGATCTTATTAACCAAAGAGATACGGCTTTGGATTATAGTTAACTCAGCACCAATCAAGAATCCCCAAGGAATTCCAAGAATTCTTGTTCTACACGCGTTCCAACCCTCAATTCTCTTTTCTAGGTTTATTGATATTGAATCAATTGAGCGTACTTCGAACATTCGTTCCACTTTTGGAAGACCCTGCGTTATATCACTAGATCTCGACTTTTCATACAAAAATGAAAATAAAGGATCTCCTTGGGAAAGGATTTCTCCATAATTCTGATGAATCCTTGCTTCGGGAGTGGCCAAATAAGGCTTAGCTGATCTTAGTACTATAGACTCAACGTGAACAATTATAACTTGACCCGATTTTAGGCGTAGTGCGCTTTTGTCCATACATACATTTTGCCAAATAAACTGTCCTAGGTTAATTATTGTGAATGTTTCTTCGCAAAAATTATGATGATAATTATGATGGAGAAAATACCAATTCAATTTGAATGGATTCAAAACACTGTTAATGCACGAATCGGGATTCAAAATTCTCTTGTTCTCCTCCATTAAATAATATTTAAGTACTTGAAAAGTCTTTTTTAAATTGTCAAGTTTCAAATATTGATTTACCGAGATCTGATTATGAGTTAGTAAATAATAGTAGACTGAATCAAAATTTGCAATTTCAAGCGCTGTTCCTAAAGGACCCGTCGAATTCCTAATTGGGATTCTAGCCTCTCTTTTAGTTAATTCCTTTATGACATTCTGATATTTTACATCGTTGAATGGATCCACTTGAAAACAATTAGATGGTGACAAAAAAATGAAAGATTGACATTTTTGATTTCTATTTCTATTCAACAACGTACTTCTAGTTACTTGATTTTGTTTAAGTGATTGTTGAATCTTTGCCTTGGAATAAATGGAAAAAAATGAATTAATATTGGCATGATCTAACCCAATATGGGAGATCGATCCTAAACCTAATGAATCGTTCCGTTTTCTGTTGATATTGGAAATACGGAATTCCGCTAAGTTTAAGTCGATTTTTAGGAAATCACGAATCAAACCATTTGTACTTATTTCAACAAAAGAAGCATGAGCCTCTTCGATAGAAGAATTTTTTTTGTCTTCATCCCAATTCAAGACTAAACAAGTACGAACTACTTGAATACTTGTGTCATAAATTTTCCGAATCGATTTACCATTTCCATAAAAAATAGAATTGACAACTTGAAGTTTCAGATTTTCCTTTTCCCGCAATAGATCTGGGGGGAAAAGTGTTTCGAAATTTCTATCGTATGCTCTTTTTTTTTTATATAGGATTACTGGCCGAACCAAAAGAAAATACTTTTTATTGGTAAGTGTAATGCATTGGGCATAGGTGCTATTTTTTTTTTTTTTTGATTCCTTAGAATTCGTTTTTACCGTTCCTGGTGGTATTAAGATACCACTAGATCGTGATATGTTATCTGTCTGCCCCGGAAAATGGAGATCTCCAGAAAGAATTTGAAGTTTCATTTTTTTTTTTTTTCTCTCTATTCGTACCAATCCGCTTACTCGACTTCTTATATTTAACGTGATTTGTGTATCTATTCCAATAATACTATTATTACGTACCATTAAGGAAGAAGATTCGGGTAAAATATACGCTTCCTCCGCCTCCGGAATGAAAAAAAAGGGTTGGTATTGAAGATCGTTGAAATAAGCAAAAATACTTTTTTTACCCAAAATACCATTTATAGGTATTTCAATCGAGATATCGGAAGGGGATATTCGTTCTTTCTCTTGTTCTTGAATTGATTGGAATGGTATGATAAATCGATTTCTGCGTCTCTTTGCCAATAAATAAAAATTTTCGTGGAGAATTGAAGAATATATGAGATTACAATAACTAGTACTTTGGATTTGATTAAGTTCTGAATAATCAGAAATCTCACTTTTTTTTTTACTCGAAAGATCTGAACTAAATAATTTGTATTGAACTTGATCATTATTTTCTGAATTTACTGAGAAGTTCGAAATATATCTCTTTTCGACAGAAAGAGAATGTGTGTTCATTTGATCTTGATCCTTGTGTATCGAAAATGGGACTGTACTGGAGCTGCCCGAACCCCCCGATAATATCCATAAATGACTTGTTTTTGTTAAACAATGGACATTGCTATATCTAGATTCAGATGTATGGTATACACCGGTACTCCAGTGCATTTCTCCTTCTGAATAGGAATAAATATATTTTCGAATTCTATTTGCAAAATTAAAGGGAGATGTTCCTCCGTGAACTTCAGCAATCACTTGTTCTGATTGCACATATTGATTATTTTGAACTAAAAGAATACTTTTTGATGGAATAGTCACGTTATGTAGAATATCTTCACTCTCAATAGTTACATACAAGTCTATAGAACAGAGAAAAGCCGGATGCCCATGACGTGTACGTGTGGGATGAACTAAATCCTCATTAAATTGGATTTTTCCATTAGAGGGGGCTCGCACATATGCTGCAGTACCCCCTGTGAATACTCCACCAGTATGAAACGTTCTTAATATTAGTTGAGTACCCGGTTCCCCAATAGATTGACCCGCAATAATACCTACAGCTTCTCCCAATTCTACCAAGTCGCCATGAGTAGTACTCCGTCCGTAACATAATCGACATATCCAAGACGTACTCTTACAAGTAAAAGGAGTTCGAATAGATATTGGTTGTGTTCGAAAGGTTATGAATCGATTGATAAGTCCAACTCCAAGATCTTGATTTCGAACGGCAATGCATCGTGAACCAATATATAGATTGTCTGATAATACACGGCCAATTAATGTATGAATGAAAATCTCTTCTGGCATCATTCCATTTCGAGGACTCACAAGGATCCCCCGGGTAGTGCCACAATCTGTTCTACGTACAACAATGTGTTGAACTACTTCAACAAGTCTGCGTGTAAGATATCCAGCATCTGCTGTTCGTACAGCAGTATCTACAACTCCTTTTCGGGCTCCATAACAAGAAATAATATATTCTGTTAAAGACAATCCTTCGCGTAAATTGCTTTGAATAGCTAAGTCAATCATTTGTCCTTGTGGATCCAACATTAATCCTCTCATGCCTACTAATTGGTGTACTTGGGATGCATTTCCTCTAGCGCCCGAAAAAGACATTATATAGACTGGATTAAAGGGTTCGGTCATCCTAAAATTAGGATTCATTTCTTGTCGCAAGTATTCACTTATAGCATACCATATCTCAATGGATTGACGTAATTTTTCTATTGTGTGTACATTTCCATAATGATGGTGTTCTTCCAAACTGAAACTTTCTTGTTCAGCATCTTGGACTAGCCATTTCTTAGAAGGTACTGTTAAAAGATCATCAATTCCTAATGAAATGGATGTAGCAGTAGCTTGTTGGAAACCCAGAGTCTTTATTTGATCCAGGATGTATGATGTATACGCCATTCCGAAGTGATCTATTAATCTGCTAATAAGTCGTTTAATGGCAGTTCCATCTATCACTTTATTGTAAAAACCAAAATTGATCCGTTCCGCCATAAATAAATACCTCCATATTCCACTGAGTAGAGTTCGACAATGAATTTGAGTCAATGACTTCCTTTTCTCGATCTTGATTCGCGTAGAAATTCAGGAACTATGGTCCTAGTTGAACCAAAGGGATCTGAATCCCCACGGGTGTTATAGAATTTTTTAGCTGAGATCTCTATGATTAGATTGGGGATCCTCTGAGCTGACTTGACAAAACCCTTGTATAGCTTCTTCGATTTGTCGATAAAACAAAATATTACCAACAGTGGTTCGGATGTATATACAAAGATTTTGTTTTTTTAGATTTCTTACTATTAGATAGTGTGCATAAATCTCATGATAGGTACCTAAAGATTCATAGTAACTCTCGATGGGAATTTCTCTTGAAGCAATAAAGGGCCGATCTAGTTGCCACCGGAGCCATAAAGGACTATCTAAATTGATTCTTTTTTGGCGATAAGCTACAATTGCATCATAGGAATTACAAAAAAAGGGTTCTTTCATATATTTATCCCTATTATAGTCAATTCTTTCATTTTTAGAATTTCGGCGATTAGCTGAATTATACCTATTTGCACAAATACCCTGGTGATTCCTGCTTGTTAATACATAGAGTCCAATAAGCATATCTTGAGTTGGTACACAAATGGGATCCCCAATAGCAGGAGACAAGAGATTCATATGAGAAAACATAAGTAAACGAGCCTCCGTTTGAGCCTCCAATGATAAAGGTACATGAACAGCCATTTGATCCCCATCAAAATCTGCATTGAATCCCTTACAAACTAAGGGATGTAAAAAAATAACACGCCCTTCCATTAAAAGGGGCTGGAATGCCTGTATGCCTAATCTATGCAGAGTAGGCGCTCTATTCAGCAATATAGGATACCCTTGCATAACTTCCTTAAGTATTTCCCGTACAATTGGATCTTTTTCCCGAATTTTCTTCTTAGCAACTCCTATGTTCGAAGCAATCTCTTGCCTAATTAGACCACGAATTACAAATGTCTGGAAAAGCTCTATTGCTATTTCGTAAGGCAATCCACATTGATGTAATGAAAGTGTGGGCCCTACGACAATGACAGAACGCCCCGAATAATCAACCCGTTTGCCAAGCAAAGTTTCACGAAATCTTCCCTCTTTGCCTTCAATTACATCTGAAAACGACTTGTAAATCTTATTATGACCGTCTCTCATTGGTTGTCCACGGATTCCATTATCAAGAAGTGTATCTACAGCTTCTTGTACCAATTTCTGCTGACACATTACGAAATCTCCTGACGAAGATTGACTTTTTGTTAATAGATCCGTAAGAGTACTGTTCCGATAGATAACTCTTCTATAGAGGTCATTAATATCTGAACTTATTAGTTTACCTCCATCTATCTGAATGATCGGTCTCAAGTCGGGAGGAAGAACGGGTAATAGGCATAAAACCATCCATTCTGGTTGTATATTTGTTCGAATAAAATGTTTAGCTAATTCCATGCGTCTAACCAAAAAATCCTTTCTTCTTCTAACTTTTAGATCTTTCCATTTATTCCCCGTAGACCCCTTTTCTCCTAATTCTTTCCATTCTACCGATGAATAGTCTATAATAATTTGCAAATCCAGATCCGCTAATTGTTCTCGGATAGCACCGGCTCCAGTAGAGATTTCTCGATTTCGAAATGTATCGAACTCTTGGGTAGTAAAAAAAAGCGGAATAATGTATTGCCAAGATTGTATTTCATTTGCGAATGAACCTCGTAATCGTAAGAAAGTCGGTTTTTTCGATATAGGCCTAGCAAAAGAAAAATCGAAGTATACTATGCTTTCCAATTGTTTAAGAGGTTTATCTAAAAGATTCGCGATATAACTAGGAAGCCGTTTCAAATACCAAACATGAGTTACTGGGCATGCCAGTTTGATGTAACCCATTTGATATCTTCGTATTCGAGAATCAACAAATTGGACCCCACATTGTTCACAAAATTTAGGTTCTTCTTTTTCATCTCTAATTACTCGAGAATCTCCACAAGCACAAATTCCACTTTTTATAGGCCCAAAAATTCTTTCACAAAATAATCCACCTTTTTCGG